TATGCTTCGCGACTCCATATCCATAATCCAATCTTTTTTATTCAATTTCTAATCGGCCTTTGGATACAAATCGTGAGAATGTATATTCTTCCTCAAATATACTATTGAGAGGTAAAGGATTAAACCTTTTTAAGAAATAAAGTTTTTGATCGGAATATGAAAAAAACTGAAAGACCCCTTAACTATTTAAGTTTTTGATAGAACGAATCACACTTTTACCACTAAACTATACCCGCTACATATTTATTATTGTATATGAATGGACCATTTGTCGAACAAAAGAGTGAGGCGCAATCAAGATAGCATCAGAATCATGAAAATTTTAGCGTTTACGCTTCGTCCCGCCGGGGACTTAAATAGGCGAAGAGCAGAAAGCTTACTTAAATAACATAAAAAAAGTTATAGTTATATTATACTTTTCTTTTCGTTTGATACGAAGTCATTACTGACAGTCCCGGTCTGAAAGAATCATTGAAGCTGGATCATAGAAAGGATGAAATCTGCATACATGGTTTCTTTTTTTTTTCAACTTCTCTTTCAACTGCCAGATCTTACTTATGAATTAAGAATTCGGGTCAATTGGATCTCAATTGTTCAAATAAAGTTTGTCTCTTGAACAAATAAATGAGTTATATTATAACTACGTTTATAAATAAATATGTGTGTTTAATATTTGATATTTTTTTTTTTATTTTTCATTTTAATGCTTTTTATTGTTTAATATATGTACATATATATGTACATAATAAATATATATGTATATATATATGTTTTTTATTCCAGTTTCTTTTTCCAGTAAGTAATAAATTGATAAAAAGAAAATTAAAAAAAAAAATATATTACTTAATATTATTAATACTTAATATAATATTAAGTAATAATATTAAGATTAATACTTAATATTATATTAAGTATTAATAATAAGAAATGACACTTCAACAAGTATTTTTGATTGATATCAAATCATTATTAAATAATTTTATCTATGGAAATACTGGCCTGGCCCGGCCAGTACTTAAACCAAGCCGGGGGAATAAACCTTTCGTACAAAATAGAAGAAGTAGGGTATTTTTCTATTGGGGATATCCGTTTCGAATCATTATCTAAATTGAATTCCTGATCAAATTTCTTCTTATATATTCTTATATATATATATATATATATTTTTATCCTATATATATATATATATTGCTTTATTGTTTTATATATCTTTATAAGTTTATAATAAAATAACTTATAAGTTATATTATAATGTTTATTTATATATGTTATATAATTGTTATAATATTTTATATATCTTTATTTTATATTTTTATATATCTTTATTTTATATATCTTTATCTTATATCTTTTTTTTTTATTATAAAAAATATTATAAATAAATATATTATTTATTATAAAAATTTATTTAATTTATATTTATAATATATATATATATATATATTTATAAAAAATAAAGAATATAATTTAATAGAATATAAATAAAAGAATATAAAAAAAAAAAATATATAAAAAAAAAATAGATAAATAAAAAAGTAAAACGAAGGTTTTTATCAATCTTTACTTCACGTGTCACATCACATAAAAAATTTTCCATTTTTAAACGGGGATGGGAATGGGGAGAGATGGCTGAGTGGACTAAAGCGGCGGATTGCTAATCCGTTGTACGAGTTATTCGTACCGAGGGTTCGAATCCCTCTCTCTCCGCTTCTTCTTATTACTTGAGACTTTCGAATTCGAAGTTCGATCCCTTGATTTTATCATAGGTAAATGTATGGAATAGATAAAATCATAAGAAAAAAAATTTAGAAAAAGCAGGAAAAGCGAAAAATATCTTTTTTTATTCCTCACGTCCAGGATTACGCCCTGGATCATTAGATAAAAATCCGAAGATGAAGAGAGAAATAAAGAATATCACTACTGTATAAACGAATAATTTGAGAGTAAGCATTACACAATCTCCAAGATCTTTTTTTTTTTGAAAAAGGGAATAGGTTACTTATTTTTTACTTTACCACATACACTATTTTGTTTTGACATGACACCCCCAAAAAAATGAAGTGTTTTTTGAAAAGAAAGTCATTTTCACGAATTTCTTTGGAATAAGATTTTGATTCCTTCGTTATCAAAAATTTCTTGTCATATGAATAATTAGGTATTGTAGGCAACCTAATAAAGTCTTTGCTCACTGTAAGGTCAGAACGAGGAAATAAGTTGATCAAAATTCATCGCTGCGGTTATTCAATATACAAGAATTTCTATTTTTGAATCGAGGGTTCATAATGTAAGACTTATATGGTCTTATCAATTTTTCGAATTTTTATTTATCGAATAAATCATGAATTTAGCAGAGTATTAAATCATCGAAAACTTACAGCAGCTTGCCAAACAAAGGCTAAGAGAAAAAAAAGTACAGGTATGACAGGCATAACATCTACGATTGGATTTAAAAAGGCATAAGCTTCGGGCAATTTGGCGAAGAAAAAACTACTCGAATAAAAGACAGAATTAAGACAGATGCAGATTAAACTAAAGATGTTAAGCATAACAAAATTTCGTTCTTGTAGATTATATAATTTTATTCTGATTGAGTTTTTTTTTTTATAAGGGAAAAAAAAGACAAGTCAAAAAATCTTTCTTTTTTTTTTTTTGAACTCTCCCAAATAAAAATCTTTCCTTCCATTCTCAAATGAGAATACAAGGAATTCCATTTTCATACAATATCTTAACTGAATTCCCTGTAATGATCAATGAATTTTTTTGATTCTATATCTACATGTGTTGAATCCTAGCAACAATATATCCCCAATGTATTTATTTATTGGGTTGGAATTGACGAATAACCAATACCAATATTAATGTTTATTAGTGTCGAATAGAAATTCGAAATGGGGCGTGGCCAAGCGGTAAGGCAGCGGGTTTTGGTCCCGTTACTCGGAGGTTCGAATCCTTCCGTCCCAGATCGTTTCCATCAGAAACGAAAGATGGGATCACATCGTATCCCACATGAAACATAAAATTGTTAACGAGAACAATCTTTTGTTCTGAATTCTAAGAATGATTCTTAGAATCATATTTTTTCTTTCATTTGGTTTCTCACAAACGTAATCAAGTGTCAAATGTGGGTGGAAATAAATATCTTTTTTTTTAATTCAAAAAAGAAATTCTGGGTTTATCATTCACATTCAGGATATGTTCGTACTACTCAATATTCATTTTAAAGTTAGTTACTTATGGAAACTTTATGTCCCATATCTATGAAATGTCAATTCTCACATGAAGCATTCTGAATCGAAATGTGAATGAAAGAAAGGCCTCTTTATTCCCTTACCAAGGGTAAAAAGCCTAAAGTAAATAAATGGGGTATCCCAATTCCACAGTCCATGTGGAGACTAAAGAGTAGGGAGTTTTTGGTACTAATTTCATCACTGGTCTTAAAACTTCTAAAGCTGGTGTGGGAAAAAAATAGTAAAAACGAATTGATCTGGACCCCATTTTTTTGTATTTTATCTGGTTCATCTTATATCTTATCCGGTTCAAATGAATAATTGGAAATCAATGTAATGTAGCGATTGGGGGTAAATTCGTATATTGCATCTACTTGACTTTATGAAATTGATGGAAAAGCAAAATTCTTGAACCTGAAGTAAAACAAAATCCGTATTGTATAAAATAAAAAAGTTTTATTAATAATTGATTTTGTTCCGGGATTGCAAATCTATTAATATTAAAGGTTCTTCTTTTGAGGTTTATAGTTTATTTGTTCGAGAAAAATGGATCCTTCATGATTGATCGTCCCGAACAATCTTTTTAAGATGTAAATAAGTCTTAAGCAAACTTATTTATTCGTCTTTTTTAGAAATATGTTTCATTCATATGATAGAATATAGAGTTAAATAAATTGGATTCTTGCCGAGCCTTCCCCGGATAAATACTTATCTATCCATAGATAGATAGATAGAAAGTATGTACTATTATATACCGGTATACACACACCGGTTGAGCCAATGACTATTCATGATTCCATATTGAATCAATTACATACCGGTTTGAAATAAAATTAGAGGAATGTTATGGTAAAACTTCGTTTGAAACGATGTGGTAGAAAGCAACGTGCGACTTGAAGGACATGATCGGCTGTGGATTCTTACATCCACCATTTTCTATAGGAATGAAGATGTTCTTAGCTCGACATAGTTTGTTCTGCTCTGTTAGGAACCTAATTTGTGTTAGGTTGTAAGTAAATAGTACATGATGGAGCTCGAGCAGAAAGGATTGATTCGTTTATCAGGGGGAAGAATCTAGGGTTAGTAACTATCAATAAGTTAGACCAACTTTGTAAGTATATCCTCAATATATAAATCGAAAGGTTAAAAAAATCGAAAAATCAAAGAAGTTTGAAAAATAAAAAGTAAAATTTTTCAGAATTGGTAAAACTATTTCGATCAAAAGTGTATCACAAAGGAATCCACCGTTAATATTCTATTTCTATAGTATAGAAAAAAATAACAAAAAACAAAAAGGTATGTTGCTGCTCTTTTGAAAGGAGTAAGGATCACCGAAGTAATGTCTAAACCCAATGATTTCACAAAGCAAAGATAAAGGATTCCGGAACAAGTAAACACTATTTTCAATTGTCTCAACAATTGAATCAGAATGAGGAATAAAAATAGATTCGAGATGAGACAAACGAAAGAGGTTAGAGACGGCTCAATAAATGTCTAAGGGTTTCCCTTCGAACTCTGTCAGAATTACCCAACTTGAGTTATGAGTACGAATGAGATTTCTTTTTTTCTGTAAGGAAGAATAAAAAAACGACTCAAATCATAGTCTAATTCATGATTTTATGGATCCATTTGCCATTATATACATATACAGAAATTTAGAATCCTTTTTTCTCGAGCCGTATGAGGAGAAAACCTCCCATACGTTTCTAGGGGGGGCATTGTTTATTTACATCTATTCCAATGAGCCATCTACCGAATCGTTGCAATTGATGTTCGATCCCGAAGAGAAGGAAGAGATCTTAGAAAAGTAGGTTTTTACGACCCGATAAAGAATCAAACTTATTTAAATGTTCCTGTTATTCTATATTTCCTTGAAAAAGGTGCTCAACCTACGGGAACTGTTTGTGATATTTTAAGGAAGGCAGAATTATTTCAAGAAAGAACTTCGATTCGAGTTAATTAAAGGAAAAAAACAAAATTAATAAATAAAAAAAAAGGGGGGGGGAACTAGTATCTATCTTTGTGTAATTATTTACACACAATTTGCCTTTTTCTTGCTGTATTCATACTTAATTTACTTTTTTTTCTTGTTTTGTTTGTTGCGGGAATCCACCAACAAACAAGGGGTTAATCTTGCTTATCGTACCTCTATTGATTGAATAAACCCGAGATTTTTTCTTTACTTTACCTCTTTCGTATTTTTTTCATCCAAATTTATTATTTATGTTTATGTTGTGCCAATCCAACACAAGTCCTTATTTGATTTACTTAAATTTGTTTTCTTAACATTGGATTCATATTGACAATGGTGCATCGAAGAAATATAATTCGATCGTAGATAAATAGATCCGTTTATCTCCACCCCATATTGGTTTTTTCTTTCCTTCACTTCAGTCAAATGATGGGTTTGCCCTGCCGGATTTACTGGCATACAAGATGTATTTTCTTAACGAAAAAGAAAAGAAAATTGATAAAGAAAATGGTGGTTTGTCACAATTTTGACATCTCTATTGGGAATCTGTTGTTGTTTAATCCGATCTGTCCATTTTGGTATTTTGGTGTTTTTAATTGATCAACAAATCTTTCTTTTCGATTTGTTCTAGTTCAATGTTTTGACGGGGTCGTGCAGTGCAATTCAATTGATTTTTTTATTTTGACCGTATTTACATATCCTATTTATTTTATTCGGGTTGCTAACTCAACGGTAGAGTACTCGGCTTTTAAGTGCGACTATGATCTTTTACACATTTGGATGAAGCAACAGATTCGTCCAGACTATTGGTAGAGTCTATAAGACCACGACTGATCCTCAAAGGTAATGAATGGAAAAAACAGCATGTCGTAATAAAATATTATTATTATTATTTAATTAATAATTTATTATTTAATTAAAGTAGAACTTTGAGTTTATCCTTACCGGATCGTTACAAATTTTTTTTTCTTTTTGGAAGTGAAAAAAAAAAAATTTACATTTACAGTTGGGTCTAGTGAATAAATGGATAGAGCCCTATGGCTCTAATTCTGGTGAAATAAAAAGCAACGAGCTTTTGTTCTTAATTTGAATGATTACCCGATCTAATTAGACGTTAAAGATAGATTAGTGCCTGATGCGGGAAAGGGTGGGTTCTTTTGTGAGTGGACCATTGATTTTCTTTCTTTTTTTTTTTTTAATGAATCCTAATTATTCTTTATTATGGATTGGAGACGGATGTGTAGAAGAAACAGTATACTGATAAAGAGAATTTATTCCAAAGTCAAAAGAGCGATCGAGTTGCAAAAATAAAGGATTTTTGACCTTCTTGTAATTATAACGAACATAAACCAATTGGATAGAAAAGGAGAGGAAAAAGATCTGTTGATTGGACTCCCCTGTTTCCTTTGTTTGTGGGATATATATTCTTTTCTTACTGTAATTATATACATAATATATACCCTGTTCTGACCATATTGCACTATGTATCATTTGATAACCCCAAAAATGAAATGGGTCCTGCCTCTGGTTCAAGTAGAAATGTAAATGGAAGAATTACAAGGATATTTAGAAAAAGATAGATCTCGGCAACAACACTTTCTATATCCGCTTCTCTTTAAGGAGTATATTTACACATTTGCTCATGATCGTGGTTTAAATGGTTCGATTTTTTACGAATCCACGGAAATTTTTGGTTATGACAATAAATCTAGTTCAGTACTTGTGAAACGTTCAATTATTCGAATGTATCAACAGAATTATTTGATTTATTCGGTTAACGATTCTAACCAAAATCGATTCGTTGGGTACAACAATTATTTTTATTTTCATTTTTATTCTCAGATGATATTGGAAGGTTTTGCAGTCATTGTGGAAATTCCATTCTTGCTGCGATTAGTATCTTCCCTCGAAGAAAAAAAAATACCAAAATCTCAGAATTTGAATTTACGATCTATTCATTCAATATTTCCCTTTTTGGAGGACAAATTATCGCATTTAAATTATGTGTCAGATATACTAATACCTTATCCCATCCATCTGAAAATCTCGGTTCAAATCCTTCAATGCTGGATCCAAGATGTTCCTTCTTTACATTTATTGCGATTCTTTCTTCACGAATATCATAATTGGAATAGTCTTATTACTCCGAATAATTCTATTTTTTTTTTTTCAAAAGAAAATAAAAGACTATTTCGGTTCCCATATAATTCTTATGTATCTGAATGCGAATTTGTATTAGTTTTTCTTCGTAAACAATCTTCTTATTTACGATTAACATCTTCTGGAGCTTTTCTTGAGCGA